AAACTCCCGGCGGATGGCCAACGACCCAAGGAAACGAAAGAATCGGTTACATTTTTCATAAAAGATCTCCTTTATAGATAGATTCAAAACTCGAACAAAGTTCTTTTTGTCTTACTTTATTCTATTTACTTTCATATTTATTCTAGTTACTCTTTCTCTATTTCTTATTCTTTTTTTTATTTATTTACTGATTTCTAAACAGAAAAAAAAAGATTCGATTTAGAATTTAGAAATCTATTTTTTTCGGGGGGGGGGTAAGAGCGATACTTAACTTATTAGAATTAAGGACCGGGTTTCCCGTCAATTGCGAAATACTCCATTTTTTGCAACACCCCCAGTTCCCATTGGATTCAAAATGGGAAAGAAGGAAGTGAGTCAGTATGCTAATTTCTCATCCTCAAAATAAAACCTTCCCCTGACGGGTTCCCACAATGAATAAGTAATTGTAGGAATAAAGTCTTGATATAATTCGAAAAAGCAAGGAGCAAGCAAGTCCGAGGCGATAAAATAGGAAAAACATGCGTTTTTTTTTAGATTCGATTTCTATTAGAGGATTCAAATGAAAGTAGGATTAAACAAAGGGATTCGCAAATAAAAGTGCTAATGCTACAACGAGCCCATAAATTGTTAAAGCTTCCATAAAAGCCAGACTCAGTAATAAGGTACCTCGTATTTTTCCCTCCGCTTCAGGCTGTCTCGCGATACCTTCTACAGCTTGACCCGCGGCAGTCCCCTGCCCAATCCCAGGTCCAATAGAAGCAAGCCCGACGGCCAACCCAGCAGCAATAACAGAAGCGGCAGAAATCAGTGGATTCATGATAAGTTCCTCGCACCAAAATAAAGAAATCGTTAATGATACAATCATCCAATGAATTATGACTTTATTATTCCATCCACGAAGTGGAAGTTTTTGTGATGTGAATCCAAGAGCCTTTTGCTACTCTACTTCTTTCTCCCGACCCATTCTTTGAACTTTGAATTCTTCATTCTTTTCTTTTTTCGCGATTTCATCTTTTTATTCAATAAATTGAATAATCACAGATGAAGTAGAAAGACCCCTATTGATATTGAAATATCATCTCAATTCATAGTAATAGAACAGATTCGATAGATCTTTCGTTTCATATATAGTGAGTCAATATCTAATATCACATATACATGTCTTTCTTCCATAACGTAAACCAACTCTTCGTTTCGTATCTTAGATTCAATCCGATTCTAGAATCATTCTTCGACCAGAACCCGAAGGGCTGGCTTATCAGCATTAGATTTCACCTACCTAGTTCAACCTCCTCTCCTAACCAAGCCCTTTTTTTGAATTTCGATTTTCCTTTTATTTAGCATTATCCTACTCCTCCATGGATACAATCTAAATAAACGAACTAAATAGATGAATCAATTTGTTAGGCCGAATGCTTGTTGCATAGAAATCTCAATATTTGATTGATCTACGTTCATGCTATTTAATATTTAGTAATATGTTCTTTTGGTCAATTGGTGAATTGAATGAACAAACACAAACAGTAGAGAGATAACCTTCAGTGGAGGGAGATCGAAGGGGGGGTCAAGGAAGAATTTTAGGAAAAAGATCTTCTCTTTTAGATCTCTTCCCTTTTTTCCAATTCCCTATCCTATATATCGCAATCTTTTTTTCTATTACTCTAGGCCGTATATCTCGTAGTTTTATATTTACTACTAGGTTCTTTAAGTCAATTTTATTGAGTCACGGATACTTTGTGTTGGGTTAAGCCAAACAAAAGACTATATTAGTCAATGATGACCCTCCATGGACTCGCCTATATAAGCCGCAGCTAAAGTTGCAAAAATAAGAGCTTGAATACCGCTTGTAAATAATCCAAGGAACATGACAGGTATAGGAACCACTAAAGGTACTAAAGAAAGAAGAACAACAACGACTAATTCATCGGCTAATATATTCCCAAAAAGTCGAAAACTAAGTGATAAAGGTTTGGTAAAATCTTCTAAGATGTTAATGGGTAAAAGGATTGGAGTCGGTTGAATGTATTTATTGAAATAAGCCAATCCTTTTTTAGTAAGACCTGCATAAAAATATGCCACTGACGTGAGTAAGGATAAAGCAACGGTTGTATTTATATCATTTGTGGGTGCCGCTAATTCCCCCTGCGGTAACTGTATGATTTTCCAAGGGAAAAGAGCCCCCGACCAATTCGAAACAAAAATAAAAAGAAAGAGAGTTCCAATAAAGGGAACCCATGGGCCGTATTCTTCTCCAATCTGAGTTTTGCTCACGTCTCGAATGAATTCAAGTACATATTCGAAGAAATTCTGAACATCCGTCGGAATGGTTTGCGGATTTCGAACAGCTAGAATGGATGAACCTAATAAGATGGCAATTACAACCCAAGAAGTAATAAGTACTTGGCCGTGGACTTGGAAACCCCCTATTTGCCAATAAAAATGTTGACCGACTTCCACACCGGATACATCGTATAATAGCTCCTTGAATGGGTTTATAGAACAAGATAGAAGATTCATATTGCCCTCTGCCAAAAATAGAACTTGAAAAGGAATTGTTTTAATTCAATCATCTCTCTTTTCGACTTGCTTACTGGAATTTTTTGGATATTTTGAATGCCCACAATAGTCTCTTTTCTTTATCTTTCATCTCTTTTCTTTCATCTCTGTTTTATCTTTCATCTTTTCTTTCCTTTTTTGTTTAGCTTTTGTGTGCGATGGACGAATAGTAGTCGTTCGTATAGAGCTAGAACGACCCATACAAATTGCGAAAATTAATTTGTTAAGAATGAATCGGATTGAAGGGATAGAGTCATCATTTGCTGGAATCGGAAGATCCACGAGATCGGGGTCACAATTTGTATCGATTAAACCAATTGTTGGAATTCCCAAAGTAATACATTCTCGAAGGGCCGTAAATTCGTTTTGCTGATCAACGACAATTACAATATCGGGTAATTTCTTCATATATTTCACCCCGCCTAGAGATTTTTGCAAGTGAGACAATTGTCTCTTCAAAATAGCTGCATCTCTTTTCGGAAGGTGGTTGAGTCCCCCTGTCTTTTGTTGTCTTATCAAGTCCCTGAACTTACAAAGTCTCTTTTGTGTAGTGGACCAATTTGTTAACATACCGCCGAGCCATTTTTTATTAACATAATGGCATTCAGCCTTTATTGCAGCCCGTGCTACTGAATTAGCTGCTTCTTTTTTGGTACCAACAATTAAGAATTGTTTTCCCTTACTTGCTGCATCAAAAACTAAATCACAAGCTTCTGATAAGAAGCGCGCGGTTCTAGTAAGATTTGTAATATGATTATCTTTAAACTTTGCATAAAGATAAGGCGCCATTCTAGGATTCCATTGCTTAATATCATGACCAAGATGAACTCTTGCTGCCAGCATGTCTTCCAACTGGATGTTCCAATATCTTTTTGTCATTTCTCCCCACATTTCCTCTTTATTTCTTTTTTTTTTCAAAGAAAAAAAGACGCGGTATCCTGAAATAAAGAATTGTTCCGATGGAACCTTTTCTTCTACCGAAGATTGGCCGTTGATGCACGATTCAAGCCATTCCTTTCTATTTGTTATTCTGTTTGTTTATTACTATTATCAACTAGCCGCCCATAGTGCAAAGGATGAATTTATCTGTTCTTAGGAATCGTGAAATCCTATCAATTCTTATTCTGATGTATCCTTGAAATTCTTTCAACTGCAAAAATCAAACAATTCTTTATGATGGGATAAAATATCCATCACTTTCCCGTCGAATAAAATCTTCCTTTTGGTTTCCAGAGAAAGAGTCTTATGTTGCCTTGAAGGGGGGTGCACTAATCCTTTGAATCCGGTCCCAACGGGGATCAGCCCCCCTAGAACAACGTTCTCTTTCAGGCCTTTCAACCAATCGATACGACCTCGGAGAGCGGATTTTGCTAAAACCCGAGCAGTTTGTTGAAAACTCGCTTCGGATATGAAACTTTGCGTATTCAGAGATGCTTTCGTTATTCCCAATAAGATGGCGTGGTAACAGACCCCCTCTTCCAAAGCACGCCCCGTCCGTTCCGCTCGTAAAAATCCAACAAGTTCTCCGGGTAAAAAAACATTAGACATCCCATCTTCTGAAACCAAAACTTTTGATGTTATTTGGCGTACAATTAGTTCTATATGCCTATTATGGATCTGCACTCCCTGGGATCGATAAACCTTTTGAATCTCATTAACCAAAGAAAGACAGCTTTGCGCTATTGTTAGCTTGGCACCAATCAAGAATCCCCAAGGAATTCCAAGAATTCTTGTTATACACTCGTTCCAATCCTCAACTCTCTCTTTTAGGTCCATCGATATTGAACGCGCTTCGAACGCCTTATCTACTTTTGGAAGACCCTGTGTTATATCAGCAGACCGCGCTTTTTCATATATAAATGTAACTAGTGTACCCCCCCCGTAAAGGATTTCTCCATAATGGCCATGAACGGTTGCTCCTGGAATAGCCAAATAGGGCTTAGCTGATCTTATTATTACATAGCCAGCTTGAACAATGAAAACTTGACCCGATTTTAGGCGTGGTCCGTTTTTGGCTATACATACAGTTTCACAAAGAAACTGCCCAAGATTGATTATTGTAGATGTTTCTTCACAAGAAGAAGGAAAATTCTGATGATAATTATGCTGTAGAAAATACCAATTCAAATTGAATGGATTCAAAAAGATGTTACTATATGGATCGGACTTATAGATTCTCCCGTTTTCATCCATTAAAAAATAATGAATTACTTGAAAGGTCTTTTTCAATTTGTCACGTTGCAAATCTTTTTTTACCGAAATCCGATTCTTTGTGATTAAATGGTAAAATATATCCAAATTCGCAATTTGAGGGACTGTTCCTAAAGGGCCTGACAAATTACTAATTGGAATGAGAGGGTCTGTATCTCTTTTAATTGATTCTTTTTTCGGATTGTGATATTTTACATCGTTGAAGGGGCCTAGTCGAAAACAATTAGATGATGACAAAATGAGGAAAGATTGGCATGCCTGATTTCTATTCAACAACGTACGAATAGTTCCTCGGTTTTGGCTAAGTGATTGTCGAATCCTTGCCTTGGGATAACTGGAATAAAAGGGATTTCTTTTGGTGTGATCTAGCTCATTCTCAGAGGTAAATCCTGACCCTGACGGATCATTCCTTTTTCTTATATACGCAATCTGGGGTTTCCCTAAGCGAATTCTTAGGAATTCTCGAACCAAGCCCTTTGTACTTACTTCGACAAAGGAAGCGTGAGCCTCTTCGATAGATGAAGCTTTTGTGTCTTGGTCCCAATTCAAGACTAAACAAGTCCGAACTAATTGAATCCTTCGATTTGTGCCAGAAATGCCTCGAATCAACTTGTTATCCCCATAACAAATATAATTGACAAGTCGAAGTGGTATATTATCCATTTTCTGCAATAGATCCGGAGGAAAAAGTCTTTCTAAATTTATACCGTCCGCTATTTCATATGTGACTACGGGTCGAAGCCAAAAAAAAGACTTTTTCTTGGTAGGTCTAATTTGTTGGACATAGATCCAATTTTTCGGATTTTTGGATTCCTTAGAATTTCTTTTTCTTATTTGTGGTGGTATCAAGATGCCAATGTGTTTGGATATAGATATCTTAGATGTCTTCCCCGTAAAATAGATATCTCCAGAAAATATTTGAAGTTTAATCCAATCGTCTTTTGTCTCCACTCGTACCAATCCGCCTACTCGGCTTCTTTTATCTAAAGTAATTTGTGTATTTATTCCAATGAGACTATTGTTTCGTACCATTATGGAAGAGGTTTTGGGTAAAATATGCACTTCTTCGGGAATGAAAAAAAGTGGATCCACCTTCCCTTGGTCTTTTGGCTGCAATTCTTCGACTCCTCGATAGTGGATGAAATACTCTTTTTTGGCGTTTGAATCCACCTCTATAGTACCATATTTCGTAATTCCCGAAACCCTTATTTTGTATCGAGGATCATCAAAATAAGCAAGAATGTTCTTTCTACGGAAAATACCATTTCTGGGTATTTGAATCGAGATGTCAGAACAGAGTATTCGTTCTTTTTTTCGTCGATGTTCTTGGATGGATCGGAATGGAATGAGAAATCCATTTCTTCGGTTCTTCGCCAATAAATACAAATTCTCGTGTAGAATAGCAGGATATAGGAGATTACAACGGGCAGTCGATAGACTCCGAGTCAATTCTGAATTCACCGAAAGGCTAGGCGTATATCTGCCTTGGACAGAAAGAGAATGAGTGCTCATTTGATCTTGATCCTTGTACATCGAAAAACGAACTGGACGGGATCCGCATAAATCCCCTAATAATATCCATAAATGACTTGTCTTTGGTAAGATATGGACATTACTTTTAGGAAATTCGAGTTTATGGTACACGTCGGTACTCCAGTGCATTTCTCCCGACGAGTCAGAATAAATATGTTTTCGAACTCTATCTTTCAAATCAAAAGTGGATGTTCCCGCGCAAATCTCGGCAATTACTTGTTCTGATTCTACATATTGATCATTTTGAATTAAAAGAAAACTATTTGGTGGAATAGGCACGCTCTGTATAATATCTTCACTCTCAATAGTTAAAGAAAAACCTCGATAACATAGAAAAGCGGGTTGCCCATGGCGTGTCCGTGTGGGATGAACCAAGTCCTCATTGAATTTGATTTTTCCGTTGAAAGGGGCTCGTACCTGTTCTGCAGTACCTCCTGTGAATACTCCACCGGTATGAAAGGTTCTTAATGTTAGTTGAGTCCCCGGTTCTCCAATGGATTGACCCGCAATAATACCTACAGCTTCCCCTAATTCGACCAAGTCGCCGTGACTAGGATTTCGACCATAACATAATCGACAGATCCAAGACGTACTCCTACAAGTAAAGGGAGTTCTAACAGATACTGGCTGTCTTTGGAAGGTTATCAGTCGATTGACAATGCCAACCCCAAGATCTTGATTTCGAACCGCAATGCATCGCGGACCCAGATAAATATCGTTTGCTAATACACGACCGATTAATGTTTGAATAAAAAGTCTTTCTGGCACCTCCCCATTTGGAGGACTTATAGAAAACCCTCGGGTGGTACCACAATCTGTTCTACGTACAACAATATGTTGAACTACGTCAACAAGTCTGCGCGTAAGATACCCAGCATCTGCTGTTCGTATAGCAGTATCCACAACCCCCTTGCGGGCTCCATAGCTAGAAATGATATATTCTGTTAATGAGAGCCCTTCACGGAAATTGCTTTGAATGGGTATATCAATCATTTGTCCTTGTGGATCCGACATCAGCCCTCTCATACCTACTAATTGGTTTACTTGAGATGCATTTCCTCTAGCTCCCGAAAAAGACATTATATGGACTGGATTAAGGGGGTCAGTCATTCTAAAATTGAGAATCATTTCTTGTCGAAAATATTCACTTATAGCATACCAGATCTCAATGGATTGGCGTAATTTTTCTATTGCGTGTACATTCCCATACTGATAGTATTTTTCCAAAAGAAGACTTTGTTGTTCAGCATCCTGCACTATCCATCTCTTAGACGGTATCGTTAAAAGATCATCAATTCCTAATGAAATGGATGAAGCGGTGGCTTGCTGGAAACCCAGAGTCTTTACTTGATCCAGGATTTGGGATGTATCTGGCATTCCGAAGTGATCTATTAATCGACTAATAAGTTGTTTAATAGCAGGCCCGTCTATTACTTTATTGTGAAAGGCCAGATTGGCCTCTTCTTTCATAAACACCTCCCTATTCCGTTGAGTAGGATTCCACAATGGGTTTACATGGTTGGAAACCTCTCGCTATATCGACCTTCCCTGATTTGAGATCAGAGATATCCTTTGACTAGCTTCTTCGATTTCTCGATAAAGAACAAGATGACCAACAGTAGTTCGAATGTATATACAACCCTTTTCTTTTTTTACACTTCTTACTATTAGAAAGTGTCCATAAATCTCATGATGGGTACCCAAAGATTCATAATGAACTTCGACAGGAACTCCTCTTGAAACAATAAGGAGTCCATCTAGTCGCCACCGGAGCCAAAAAGGGCTATCTAAATGGATTCTTTTCTGTCGATAAGCTCCAATTGCATCATAGGAATTCAAAAAAAGGAGTTCTTTTCCTTTGGTATACCGATAGTTCTTATCGTCAATTCTTTCATTTTGATAGGTTCTGCGATTCCACAAATGATACCTATTTGCACAAATACCTCGACGATTCCCACTTGTTAACATATAGAGCCCAATGAGCATATCTTGGGTTGGTACGCACACGGGATCTCCAATAGCCGGACCCAAGAGATTCATAGTAGAAAACATAAGTAAATGAGCCTCCGCTTGAGCCTCCAAGGATAAAGGGACATGAACAGCCATTTGATCCCCATCAAAGTCTGCATTGAATCCTTTACAAACGAGTGGATGTAAATAAATAGCGCGCTCTTTCACTAAAACGGGTTGGAAGGCCTGTATACCTAATCTATGCAAAGTAGGTGCTCTATTTAGCAATACAGGATGCCCCTGCACAACTTGCTCAAGTATTTCCCATACAAATTTTTCTTTTTCCCGAATTTGCTTCTTAGCAGTTCTTATGTTCGGAGCAAAGCGCTGTCTAATTAGACAGCGAATTACAAATGTCTGGAAAAGCTCTATTGCTATTTCACGAGGCAATCCACATTGATCTAATGAAAGTAAGGGGCCTACAACAATGACAGAACGCCCCGAATAATCAACCCGTCTGCCAAGCAGAGTCTCACGAAATCTCCCCTCTTTGCCTGAAATTACCTCTGAAAACGACTTGTAAACCTTATTATGATAATCCCTTTTTGGCTGTCCGCTTCTTCCATTATCAAGAAGTGTATCCACAGCTTGTTGTAGCTCTTTCTCGTAACCCGTTACTAAGGAACTTGGCGCATATTTACTAGATATTAAGAACCTGTGAAAAGCCTGGTTCTTCTTAAGAACCTTTTGATAGAGTTTATTAATATCCGAACTTATTGATTGAACCTCAGATATCTTAAATATCGGTCTCAACTCGGGGGGAAGAACCGGTAATAGACATAAAACCATCCATTCAGGTTTTACATTTGTTAGAAGCAAATGCTTAGCTAATTCTATGCGTCTAATCAAAAAGCGCTTTCTTCTTTCCCTTTTCTGAATCTCCGATTCTGTACCCTCTTTCCCTTCCTCCTTTAAAACTTCCCATTCTGCCAACGAAGAATCTATAATAACTCGCAAATCTAGATCGGCCAATTGTTCTCGGATAGCGCCTGCTCCAGCAGAAATTTCACGATTTCGAAATTTTAGGAAGCCTTTGGTCGTAAAAAAAAGGGAGAGGGTATCGGTCCAGGATTTGGTTTTAGATTCGTCGAAGGACCCTCGTAATCGTAAGAAAGTGGGTTTTTTACCTAGAGACCCAGCAAAAACAAAATTGGGATAGGATCCTCTAGGCCCCCCCGCAAAACCGGACGTGAAAGTTTCCTCTCATCCGGCTCAAGTAGTTACACTATCTGAAGATATAGGAGTTCTTGCTTTCAAATTCTAGAAAACCCCAAACTACTCTTTACTCAAGTTCTCACAAGCAACATTTCATTGATTCCTTGTTCTTTGATTTTGATTTTAGGAATTCTTTCATTCAATTTCAAATAGCGACATAAATGAAATGCGAAATTGTTGAGTAGTCTACTTCCCTTCGAATGATGAATCCCTCTAAAGGAATAACTTGGAATTCATAAAGGACTTTACTTGTCTATATATCGCTCCCTTTGATCTTTTAGGTCCCTATGTCACCTCGACGGTTATGGCAAAAGGCCTTGCCTTTAAAATGAAAGACTATATGCGATGGATAGACTTCAGGAACCATAAACTAGTTGCTTACTTGAACATAAACAAAATGGAATTTCTTTCTAAAAGATAAGGAATGTTTTGCACAAAAGAAAGAAGTCTTTTTCACGAGGTACAATACAACTCGAAATTCAATTTCTATTGTTTTCTTTTTGTTACTGAATCGACCATAGACCAATTCCCTTCTATTGGGGGTATTTAATACACCCATAGTTCTGAGCTTCATGTTCCTCCTCACAAGAGACATGTCAGATCCGGGCATCCTAATTCGTATTCGTAGGGTGACAGTTTTTCATTCCAAATCTGTCAAATCTGAATTTCGATCAAATCACACATCGCGGTATACTAGATTTTCTAAGTCTTTAAGAGGTGTATCTAAAAGATTGGCGATATAACTAGGAAGACGCTTCAAATACCACCTATGGGCCACGGGGCATCCCAGTTTTATGTAGCCCATTTGATATCTTCGTATCCGAGAATCAACAAACTCGACTCCGCATTCTTCGCAAAATGTTCTCTTTTCTTTGTCATCTCCGATTTCACGATACTTTCCACAAGCACAAATTCCACTTTTTATAGGTCCAAAAATTCTTTGACAAAACAATCCACCCATTACTGGGGTATTTGTTTTACGATATTTATCATAATAAAAAGGTTTAGGGTTTGTCACCTCTCCGACTATCTCTCCAGTGGGCAAGGTTTTATTGGCCCAAGCACTTATTTGTTGAGGAGAAACTAACCCAATTCGAAGTTGTTGGTGTTTAGACTGATCGATCATAGAAAAGAAATTCCGAGTCATTCCGATTAAGCTTCCTTCCTATTCATCTGGAAGTTCTTCTTAGATACAAGGAAATGATTCAGTTCTAGGGCTAAAACTCGCAGTTCTCGAACAAGCAACCGAAAGGATTCTGGAGCATACTCATTCTCATCCTCAGGCTCAGGTTTCGATAGCGCTCCTCCAATCATTAGAGTACCAATTACTTGTTTGCGAGTTCTAAGATGATCAGACTTATAAGTAAGCATCTCGTGTAAAATATGAGCAACCCCCAATCCCTCTAGAGCCCAAACCTCCATTTCTCCTACTCGCTGTCCCCCCCCCAGGGCCCTTCCCTTAACGGGTTGTTGTGTAACAAGTGAATAACGACCAGTGGAACGCCCATGTATTTTATCATCAACTTGATGACTCAACTTCAATATATAGGACTGTCCCACTATAACAGGTTGTTCAAAGGAATCTCCCGTTCTTCCATCCAATATTCTGCTTTTTCCCGGATACTCGGGTTCAAATACCCATGGATTCCCTGTTTGCTTACTGGCTTCATATAATTCAGAAAACACGAGTTTTCTCGAAGCCTCTTGTTCATATCTCTCATCAAAAGGTGCTACTCGATAATGTCTATCTAGAAGACTCCCCGCCAACCCGAGCGAGCATTCAAAGATCTGTCCTACATTCATTCGCGAAGGTACTCCTAATGGGTTGAAGACCATATCAATAGGCCTTCCGTCTTGCAAATAAGGCATATCCTCTATAGGCAAAATTTTGGAAACGACCCCTTTATTTCCATGTCTTCCGGAGACTTTATCGCCTACTTTGATTTGACGTTTCTGTGAAATATATACACGAATCATTTCTGGATTACAACCTTTATGGATCCATCTCACATCAATAACCCGGCCCCTCCCACCTATAGGCAGTTTTAGACAAGTTTCCTTTGAAGCGGCTATCGGAGCGTCAAACAAGGCGCCTACTAACCTTTTTTCCGGAGCTAATTCGTCCACCAGTTGAGGTGTTAATTTACCTACTAAAATATCGCCCGCTTCTACCCAAGATCCCAAGATTGCAACTCCGTTTTTGTCTAAATTTCGTAGGAAATGGTCGTCTATATGCGGTATTTTTCTAGTGATCTTTTCGGGGCCTTTATCTGTCACAAAAATCTCAATTTCACATTTCCGTATGTGAAAAGAAGTATAAATATCTTCATATACCAGACGCTCACTAATGAGTACCGCATCTTCAAAATTGTAACCTTCCCATGGCATATAAGCTACTAATACGTTTTTCCCCAAAGCGAGTTCACCCCCAACCGTAGCGGCACCGTCCGCTAAAAGCTGTCCCTTTTTAGTCCATTTACCCCGCGAAACCTGGGGGTTTTGATGTATCCAAGTATTTCTGTTGGAACGTTCATACAAAACTAATGGACTGCTTAGAGTCTCTCCATTGACCGATAAAAGGATCTTGTCAGCATGGGTAGAAATGATCTTTCCCGCGTTTTCAGTTATAAGGGTCATCCCGGAGTCTCGAGCCACTTGGCCTTCCAAACCAGTTCCAACAATGCACTTCTCGGACCGAGAAAGCGGAACTGCTTGTCGTTGCATATTTGAACTCATTAAAGCCCGATTCGCGTCATTATGCTCGAGAAAAGGAATGAGAGAAACTCCAATAGAAAAGTATTGAAAAGGAAAAACACTTCGAAGATGAACCTGGTCCCATGCAATAGTCAGGAATTCTTGACGGTATCGAGCCGAAATCATCTGTTCTTCCTGAATACCTTGATTCAGTGCCAAAGCATTCCCTATCCCGATCATATAGTAGTCCTCTTTCCTTGAGGATAAATAAAGCATCCGGATCTTTTTTGATTTCAAGGAGATTTCGTAAAGTGGGCTTTCTAGAGACCCAAAATCACCGATTCTCGCATGAATTGCTAAAGATCCCGTAAGGCCAGCCTTGATTCCTTCAGATGTGTCAAGGGGGCAAATGCGTCCATAGTAACTAGGATGAATATCGCGTATTCGAATACTTGCAGTTCGTGCTGTCAATCCCCTAGGACCCAAATAACTCCATTTTCTCCTATGAACTGTTTGGGACAATGGATTCGTTCCATCTAAAATGTGAGATAATGGGTTTAATCCGAAAAAAGATTCATAAGTGGTTGTTAATGGAGTTGAAGTTACCAAATTCTGAAGGATCGGTCTTCTTTTCTTTTCAAAAGCTTTCTTTATTGTCGCGTTAACCGCCTTTTCTAAACGAAAAAGAGCCAATCCGAATTGATCTTGTAAGAGATCCCCTACAGAACGAACCCGTTTATTTTTCAAATGATTCATATCGTCAAGTGTACCCATTCCAAATTGCATTCCAATCAAATGATCTGTGGCTGCCAATATATCTCGGGGTAACAAAAAAGTGATGTTCTGGGGTATATCAAGATTCAATCTTCGGTTAATATTTTGTCGACCAAGCCTTCCTAATACACACCTTTGGCGAAAGAATTTTTTTCGTAATTCTATATATATAGTATCATTCAATTCTGTATATCCACCTGCATCAACAAATTTTTGATACAATTCCAAAACCGAATTTTCTTTTGACCCAAAATTTTCGTTCAATTTTTTATCCAGAAAAGCCTGAAAAATTTCAGGGTAGCAAACATTCTCTATAATGTCTTTTAGATTCGAACCCATAGCCGATAATAGAACTAAAATAGATATTTTCTGTTTCCTACTCACGCGAGCCCATAGACGTCCTTTTCTATCAATCTGTAATTTTAATCTTCCTCCGCAATCTGATATTATGGTGGCGATATAGACCGTAAATCCCTTATAGTCCAATTCTGATCGGTAATAGATACCCGGACTTTGCAATATTTGATTGACCACCACTCTGTGTATTCCATTTACTATAAAAGTTCCCAGGGAATTCATTAAAGGAAGGTTTCCAAGAAAAACGGTCTGTTCTTGCATCGGCCTTTTGTTTTTCCAAAGGAATACCGCGGATACATATAATTCAGAAGAATAGGTGAGTGATTCATATATAGCATCTCGTTCCTTTATCAACGGTTCTACCAAATAAGATTTTTCCGAAAAGAATTGAAAGTCTATGTCTTCGTCTCTCCAATTTTTTAGAAAATCTCCCTTTGGAAACTTAGAAAGTTCTTCTCTTAAGCCCTCAGCAAGGAACCTATGAAATCCTTCAATTTGTATTTGATTAAGCCTAGGGATTGTAGCCATTCCTTCATTTCTATCGCCAAGCATTTTGAATCCCCCTTTTATCGAAAAAATCCCATTATTGGCTCATTCTTCATCCAATCATATGGAGCGATCTAACAATGATGGAATTTAGATTCCGTTTACTATACTAAATCACATGAAATTTGACTCAACCCCGTACATTTAATATACGAAATACGTATGGACGGAGAAATGAAGAGAATGGCAAATTGGAATTTGAAACAGATACGAATAGAAAGGAATTGATAAAAGTCACTTGGACCGATGGAGTTTTGTATAGAATATCAAAAAAAAAAAAATCATTTCATTTCTACCATTATTATGCTATTCCATATCCAATCCCATTGGATACCAGACAAATAATAAATGAATTCGCGATTGAATCTGTTCGGGGCGATAATAAAGACATAAGAATCAGAAACAAGATAGAGTTGAGTTTTTTAGCACCTATTCGCGGATTCTGTTGTTCAAAAAAGGATTGGCAGAGAAGAGAGATGCTTTTTACCTATTTTGGGGTAGAATACGATTGAAGCGTGTCGTGCTCTATCCAAATTTCGATTTTCTATTCAATGAAAAAATCAAAGCACGGTACTTTCGCTAGAATTCCCTAAAGGTATCATCTACAAAGATGATACTTGTTTCAAGTTTACACATTTGTGTAACATCTTATGTTTTGGGGTTTACAAATACTCATCATTGCTGTTAGAATTCCAATTATTGAAACAAAAAAAGAAAAGCTGATTTTGTTTCGTTATGTATCCACTGATATTGTCTTATATCAATAGTATCCGCAGGGAAAGACGGTTTGAAATTCAAATCTAAGAATCATCCTGGAGTTTACGGACAATAGTTAAGGATTCCTTTTGTTTGGTTTTTGCGACCGAAAATACACACTTTCCTTTTTCCTTTCAATAAGGAAAGTCAATAAGGAAAGAAAAGAAAGAGGGGGGTAGAGTATGTTTTAAGATACTATACAAGACAAGGGATGGATTCCATACCAAAAGAGAGGTAGGGGTTTCTTTTAGGCAAGGCATTAAGATTCAAGATACAAGTCTAATATTCAAAAAAGAAGTTAAGGAATCCCTCTCCCTAAACAGAAACAAAAGCCGAATATTTGCATCTATTTGGTATCCTTTTGGCGACATGGCCGAGCGGTAAGGCGGGGGACTGCAAATCCTCGTTCCCCAGTTCAAATCTGGGTGTCGCCTGATCAACAAAAGACGGGAATTCCTTTTTGACTCTTTGCCACTAATTTCACTATTATTAGTGAACAATAATGAGAAAATTCCTTCAAAGAGATAGAGGACAGAATTCACATGGATATAGTCAGTCTCGCGTGGGCTGCTTTAATGGTAGTCTTTACATTTTCCCTTTCACTGGTAGTATGGGGAAGAAGTGGACTTTAGGGTTACTACTAATTGGGTTGAGGAATTCAACTAAACTGTATTCATTTTTTAGAAAGCGTTCTGCAAAGCCTTTTTTGTATTATTATTAATTTAGTAATTCCAATTTTTGAAAAAATTGAAAAAAAAAAAATTGGGGTGGTATGCACATTATATATACCATATATATAGTAGGATACCTACTGTGAGTTTCTCTATATTAAATATTAAGCCGGTTATATCCTTAAAAAAAAAGTAAACCTTTGTACATTACAATCAAAATTTCTGGATGGTAGAAAGAAATATATGAATATTTCTTTCTACCAGACTAAGAGTCTAATGTAATGTTGATTCGAGTTCGCTCCTTTCATTTCAGACACGAAATTGGAATCTTTTTTCTGGCTTCTTCTATAAGAAGCCGAGTTTTATTCAAATGAATCGCTTTGACCAACTGTTTTTACGTAAATTATAAGTAAAAAGGCCGTAGGAACTAGAATGAACAATGCAGTAGCAATAAATGCGAGAATATTGACTTCCATAATCTCATCCTTTCTTTTTTTACTTCAAAATAACTCGGGATTTAATCCCATAGAATAGAGATGAAAAACCTTTCACCTAGAAATGCAATCGGATGAATTACATTAAATCTCGATGATATAAAATCTGATCAATATCAGAATAACAATATCTGACCTATCAAATCAACTCATCGTCAAGAATTAAATAGTATAACATAGGAAGATCTTTTATCCATACTGCATCTAAAATTCGATTTCTGATTCAATCAAAAACTCCTTTCCTTTTTTTTTTTACTTTCTTCTCTATAAAAAAAACACGCCGCCTTCCTTGTACAACTACAACAATTCTAATTCTCGGAAATTATCCGAGAAAATATAAGAAAATAGCATCTAGCCATCTTTCCGCTGGAGTTAAGTTCTAACTTCACTTTTGAATGCTTGTTCTTTCTTCGACAATACCCTTGGATTACTCATTTCCTCTATCTCTAAGTTCTAAGATAAGAGAAGGGCGTTTGTTTGCTCTTTCCCCTTTTTTTATTAATATCTTCCTCTTTCTTTACCTGAATTAGTAAAGAAATGCATATACCAAAAATTCAGTGTGAAATTGGAATGAGATAGGTTGTTTCACATTAAAGTTAGTATTAGTAATTGACGTTAGACCAAAGAGCAGCTGGAAAAGAGGATACTTTTCTTCCTCTTCCTTTTAAAAGTAGAAAAAGAGTAGTATTGACTATGTCATTTTCTTTTGTTTTTTATTGTACAAGAACGGAATTGCATTTTTGTATGTGTTCCCGGTAAACATATGATACTCTATTCTATAGTGCGTGTTGGGAGCAGTTGAAAAAAACCAGAACGAGTCGAGTAGAGTCTTTCTTGGAAGACTAAATAGCATGCTACGAATAATTGCAGGAATTTGCATATGTATATTTCCTCTTGATCAGTACTGGGCGAAGTACTGGAACTTTCCTTATTTATTTGGAAAAGAATGAAATGAGAAAAGAAATTTGCGAAGCGAAACATAAAAAAAGAATGATCCCTCCGGGACTGAAATTATGCAATTTCGACCCCCTAGCAGAAAAGAGAAAGAAAAATTCATGTATTTTTTATTGAATTTGAATCCATCGGGACTGACGGGTCTCGAACCCGCAACTTCCGCCTTGACAGGGCGGTGCTCTGACCAATTGAACTACAATCCCAAGACATTAAGTGAGAGTGGCATGGATGCCTAGTACTCCTTTCGTTATTGCCAAATCGACTGACTTTCACTGGAAAAAGACTTTTTTATAGTGACTTTGTGGCACCTTTTCACTCTCATTTCTTTTCATTTCTTTGCGGGAACAAAAAAAATGAAAATAAAGAAAATAAGGAAACCGAAGAAGAAACCCGCATTTCAGGAAAACAAATGCGTTGTGCCATTTCATGATGGATCAACGAATTCTTGGGTCGAGCTGGATTTGAACCAGCGTAGACATATTGCCAACGAATTTACAGTCCGTCCCCATTAACCGCTCGGGCATCGACCCTAGAAGAAGAAATTCTAGGCTTGTGAATAATCCATACTCAACTTCCTTTCCTAGTACCCCACCCCCAGGGGAAGTCGAATCCCCGCTGCCTCCTTGAAAGAGAGATGTCCTGAACCACTAGACGATGGGGGCATACTGTCCCGGCTGCCATCATAACTATGATTATAGTATGAACAGTTTTTGAAAATTGTCAACATAAACACAACTCCAAGGGGTGGTTTTTGGTTTACTTGACATAAAAAACAAATAAATATCTAATTATTATATAGACTTTTAGGTATGACAGCTTGGTCTATCCTTTTTGATAGCTTTTCTGTGCAAAAAACTCCTTGGAGTTTTGTTTAGCTTGACAAAAACTTGCATTCGAAGGATAATAAATCTGGCGGCATGTTTTATGCCTTTTCACTTTGGGCAAAGTGAAAGAGTCTGCCGATATGCAGATAAGGGTTAAGGAAGGTTTAAGGTTTCGGTTCGCCGATGGCTCCTAGTCATTGTAGTCCCGTTCTCCGTTTTTCCCTTTTCTGTGCAAAAAACTCCTTGGAGTTTTGTTTAGCTTGACAAAAACTTGCATTCGAAGGATAATAAATCTGGCGGCATGTTTTATGCCTTTTCACTTTGGGCAAAGTGAAAGAGTCTGCCGATATGCAGATAAGGGTTAAGGGTTGGGTTCTCCTTTTTTCCCTTTTCTGTGCAAAAAACTCCCTAACTACCTGTAGTTGTGTGGAGGTTGACAATTAAAAAAAACAAAAAAATACCTTAAAAGGAGGAAAAGAGCAATGACTGCAAACAATTGGAAAGCTTGGCGAAAAGCTTTTCGTCGACAAATAAGGAAACTCAACATTAGAAAGTCGTCTATTAACGGACTCGCTCGTAGAGCGATGAAGGTAATAGCGGGACTAATATTGACTACAATAGTTATTGTAGTTCCCCTATACACTTTACTCAACGGAATAGAAATGGCGAATATTCTCCTGTACCTGATCAAACAGGGATTGTATTTGTTACTCTTTCTAAGCTGGCCCTTTCTTAAAAAGGTAATCGTCTATATAGTCCTTCTATATAGGCAAAAAGCCTTCTGGACAATAGTGTCTCCCTTCATAGCTATTGCATATCTTTTCTTAGCAATAGCGGCTCTTTTCTTAAAGGATGTAAAGTCCTTACTTTCTTTTGTAAAAAAAGAGCTGACCGCCGATTTGAAAACGGTTGGTTTGACTCTGGCTGGGCCAAAGTTGAACCATCTGGTATCTTTGGTAGGGACCTTTATTAGTCAGATACTCTTGGCATTGCGCCAAGGGTTCTTTTCCGCTTCTGAAATGATTTTCAGAATGAAAAGATTTTTATCATTCTGTTTCTTTTTTTTGAAACAGACGGTAATGGGATCAAACTTCCGTTTGATTCTGTTTCCAGGGAAAGTTTTTTTCCCTGAAAATGGGATTGTCCTTCCTATAGTCAGGGTAGGGGAGGTGGATGCGTGGTTCTCTATCTTCGATAGCCAGAGAACCTCGTTTATCGACACCCTTCTCTATTTTACCCTCCCAAGTACGGCTTTTTCCCAAATAGGAAAATCCTATCAATACCTACTATTCATTTTAGTAGTTCGGATAGTTGAAACCTCGTTCTATGGGATAATTTTGACTTACCTTTTCAGAGACTTTAAAGAGAAGTCTCCCCGTGCTTTTTCTGAAAGATACGGGTGCTATTTGATTGGGATCATACTCCTTCGGAGTATATTCCCACCCGTCACTTTTAGGGTGAGATCCTTTTGAATTTTAATGAAAATCCAATTTCCCAATTTCTTTTTCTATCCATTTTGATGATCATTGATCAGAGAGGAGCCCCTTGAAAATTCTGTATAAAAGTAGTAATATTGTTGTACAGATAACAGATAGAGGGGCCCATTCAACCCTGATCAGAGAATAGCCGCTTGACAAGACTCTTGAAAAGGGATAATATTGTTGTACAGATAGAGGGGCCCATTCAACCCTGATCAGAGAATAGCCGATTGACAAGACTCTTGAAAAGGGATAATATTGTTGTACAGATAGAGAGGCCCATTCAACCCTGATCAGAGAATAGCCATAAGTAGGTCCCGTGTCTTGTCTAGTCTATTAGAGTTCAGTTTTAGTTTAGGTTTAGGAAATAAAAAAGGAGTCTTTATGAGGTTTTATCGAGTTATGAAATACAAATGTCTAATGAGTAGACGAGGTTTATATCGTCGTTATGGTATAGTCATAACCATAGTAATTGAATTCCTGGCAGTTGGGATTTTGATTACACTCCTTGTAATTGTACCTATTCACTTTATACTGAACCTATTAGAAGTAGGTCTCCTTGTGATAGCTCTAAGCAGAGAAGGACTCTACTTCATCTTCTGTTTGCTTTGGCCCATCCTTAGCAAACTTATGATGTTACTATATGATCCAACAATGGCTGGGGTACTGGGGGTTTTGGTATTAGGAAAGGTAAGGGAATTCCATACTGGCTTACGAAGACAACTTTATGAACTTTTAACCCTTAACTTGACTCAGGCCCAGACAGAGCTAATTGTCTCTTCGGTACTTAGTCCTAGTCCATTCCAAGTGAGACTCTTGGCATTGGGCGAAGGATTCTTCGCCTTTTTGGCGAAAATCCTTCTGAAAATTATGAGACTTTCATATGACTTAATCGTAATAAACCGTATCAACTATGCACGTTGGACACATCTTAAAATAGTGGAAAGCCCATTTCATTTCATTCTATTTACTAGTAAAATTTTAGAGTACGACCTTATTCTTACCCCATATAATTTCGTTTCGGTATTCCCTAAAGAGTCCCCTTACAATCAGGTTATTCTACCTCTAATCTATATAAAGGAGGTGTCTATCCTCTTCTCTCTCTTGAGAAAACATATAAGCTCGTTTATGAAAGAGCTTACAGTTTTGGATTTGAGGATTCCAAAAAGGCAGGTTTTCCGACTTCTAAGAGCCATTAGGTGGAAACTAGGACTTTTAGGGTTTCGGTTAGTTGAAACCTACCATTATGTGGTGATTTTACGTAATATCACCGAAGACTTCAAAAAGAAGTCTTCCGAAGCATTTGTCGCAAAATATGGACCGTATTTGATTTTGATGTTAATCGTAAGAAGTATACTCCCTCCCGTAACTACGAAGTATTTTACTTTACGGAACCCCTTTTAGAATAGCGGGAGTGAGGTAGGGGGAGATCCTTTTGAATTTGAATGAAAATTCAAAGGACTCCCGGGAGACGATTGAAAATCGCTGGGCGGATAGCGGGAATCGAACCCGCGTCTTCTCCTTGGCAAGGAGAGATTGTACCGTTCAACTATATCCGCCTTAAAATAAGGACGATAATAAGAATTTTTCTTATTATGTTATTTTGCACTGTACGATCCCTTTGTTTATGGGATCGTTTTCTCGCAAGAGAAAATAATAAGAATTATAGAATGGATTGCTCCCTATGCCTAGATCACGGATAAATGGAAATTTTATTGATAAGACCTTTTCAATTGTAGCCAACATCTTATTACGAATAATTCCTACAAGCCCAGGAGAAAGAGAGGCTTTTACCTATTACAGAGATGGTGTGATTTGATTTTTTTTTTACCGCTATCCGTACTTATACTTAGGAGAAAGAGGAGAAAGACATTTCTGGATAGAAAATAGAAAGAAAAAAAATCTTTTTTTTTCAGTAAATCTTCGCTTGTTGAAGGTGAAGTTTTTCAATAACATAAAAACAATTCCTTCTGTCGTGTATCCCCGATTAATGCAACCTCAGATGCTTCAATTGTGGATTGATTCTAGTATTGAGCGAAAGGTTAGACCTTTGTAGGTTCTATAAATGTGGGTGAACCTTATTCGACTAGTCCCAATGGGCGGCAGAGGAGAAGAAGCACTACGTCTAGGAATCAACAACACGAAACCTTTGTTATAAATGACCCCTTATCCTTATCGGGATCAGGGCTAAAAAGAATGGTTGGGACAAGAAACACCCATCTCGTTCGTACTTTGAATACACGTATAACCATCGAAGACTGTTGAAAGTGCCCCATTCCCAGAAATTAGGAGGCGTTGAGGACAATTCAATTTTTAGAATTCGCCCTTTTTTTTTATCGGGTACCAATACACTTGATGTTAAGAAAAAAGATTTTGAAGGAAGGTTGGCTAGTGATTTCTTGTAAAAACACTAACCCCGCTCAGTTAATAATGAGACAATTTCAATCTTTTTTGATTTCGTGTACCATTCTCATTATGCACATAAGTTAAGGGAGGAGCCGTATGAGATGAAAATATCACGTACGGTTTTGGAACGGAGATTCCTGAAATCGAATGACGACCGTAACGGATGTCGGCTCAATCCGAAGGAAATTATGCGGAAGCTTTGCAGAATTATTATGAAGCGATGCGACTAGAAATGGATCCCTATGATCGAAGTTATATCCTATATAACATAGGCCTTATCCATACAAGTAACGGAGAACATACGAAAGCTTTGGAATATTATTTTCGGGCACTCGAGCGAAACCCGTTCTTACCACAAGCTTTGAATAATATGGCTGTGATCTGTCATTACGTGCGGCTATCTCCACTATAGAAAGAAAAAAAGGAAAGAAAGGTAGTATCAAATCCCCTATGAAATACTAAAACAAAAAAAGGCTTGCTACATATGCATCGTCCAAAACAACGATTTTTACCAGCTGTAGCAAAGAAAGTTCGTATAAGTCGAAATAAGAAAAAGAGATGTGCCTATATACTTAGATTCTATGGATAAAGGATCTAATTGATAGAGGAAGCGCCGTAAGGATCAATTTGCGAGGTTTTGAGCCGAGCTTAGACAATAAGAACTGCTTACTTATTACTTATCTCATGATATGATATGAGATAAAAGTTAGGAATTCGCTTATGTAATCGAGCGGATCCCCTAAGATTAAGGTATTGAGCAGCGGCGTAGCATCAGATCCCAAAGATAGGAAGGCTTTTCTTCATCAGAAGGAAAAGAAAATCCTTTTTCAAGGATTCTATATTCATTTCTTTCTCTCTGAAACTGAGATAGTTACCTTTCAGAAGTAGAATAAAATAATAGCGAAAAGACCCATGCTTTATTCTTTTGAGGGTAGGAAAAGAGATAAAACTCAAATCAATCATTAATCAAAATGAAAGTTTGAAACTCATGGAATTCGCCTCTTTTGGTTAATCCTAAATA